TTGGATTCTAAATTCAGAGCAATACCCCTAGTCCCTTCTGCAAATTCGACTAATTCACCTGACATTATTTCACCAAGACCTATAATACGAGCAATCCCATCCCCCACTTGAACTACGCGACCGATATTCTCAATCCCTACTTTCCTATTATATTGTTCAATACGTTCGCGGAGAATTTTATTAATTTCGTCGACTCGAAGGGTTGCCATTAGTGTTTCTTGACTCTTTTTTTCGGAAGCAAGGGGAAAAATAATGCCTAAATTCTAAACGAAAGTAGAAGTTCAAGGCCTATTTCATTTAATTATCTCTTCCATTCCATGGACCCGAGAATGCCAATATTAGCACGAATCGTACGGAAATGTAACTCGGTATTCAAACAACTATTCAGAGTTCCTAGAGCTCCTTGTACGGCCTGTTGGAAAACTCGTTGTCGGACCTGATTCATTGCCCTTTGTTTTTCAAAAAACAGGGTTTCGTTTTTAGACTTTTCTAATTGTTCCAAACTAATAGAAGTAGCATTAATCAAATTTTCTTTTTCTCGTTCTATCTCAGAGTATCCATTCATTCGATACTCATCCGCTTCTAGTTCGACTTTCTGTAATCGAATCCGAGCTTTTTCGAGCTGCTCAATGGTCCCTCTACGCAATTCTTCCGAATTTCGAATAGTACTCAAGATCCTCTGTTTTCGATTATCTAATAAATCTTTTAATGAAAGTAGATTATCTTGCTATTAAGTTTACAACTTTTATGATCTCTTCCCGAACCAAACATGAATCTTTCGATTCATTTGGCTCTCACGCTCCTTTTTTCCTTTTTTTGCTATGGCTATTTCCATATCTTATTTTTTAAGTAATGAGCCTATCCTCTATCTTCTCTTTTCTGTTTATATTTCAATATACCGAAACCCATATAAGACTAGATAAATATTAAGAGGACTCTTCTGCCTAAATAAAAATATATCATGGTCAGCAAAGTTGTTTCTTTATTTGTATTTGCCCTTTAGTTAATATTTTCAATTTCATTAAGAAAAACTAACTAAATAAATGGAAAATGAAACTTAATAGAATTTTTTTTTCTTCAAATCCAAAAAATTTCTCTTTTTTATACATAGGTCGTCGATTCGGCATTGGATAAAAAAGGGCAGGGTGCCCCTTTTTTCTAATAAATAGTTCAAACCATTTTATCGATATGAGTGTTCTATATCAGATAAATTCGACATTAGCTATTTCCCGTTTAAAGCATTTCGGTACTAATTACTAATATAGTTGTAGAAAGAGTACTCCTTTTTGCCTGGACTTCAAGCAGTTTAGCTTTAACCGTGTTAATGGTCTCACATTATTGGTCTATAGAGAATCAAAGTTGATTTACCAATGAATTACGAAATGCTATAGTTCTTCCATATGATTTCTGAAAAAATTCAGAAGTAATTCGTCGAGATCGTGCACCCTTTTCTTATTTTATCCGAAAAATACTAAAAAATATTCTAAAGTGCAGCCGGATAGATCCAATCTATTCTTGAAATAGACAACTCGCACACACTCCCTTTCCAAAAAAAATCAAAACACCAACCACTACAGTTAGATTTATTAGATTTGTTGCTAAAATATCGGTATTAAGCCCGAAACTGCCAGCGGATGGCCAGTGAGCTAAAAAAACGAAAGAATGGGTTACATTTTTCATATGCTCTCCTCTTATAGATAGGACGAACAAAGAACAAAGTTTTTCGAAAACTTACTTCTACTTCGCTCGTCCTTTTTTTTTTATCGGTTTTTTTAATGCAAATAGATTCAATCGAGTAATTTCTTTAAGTCTTAGGTCTCGTTTGACCTGTGAAAGACCTCCTTTGTTGAAATGTTCCCAAAATTCCTAAAATAAAAAGGAAAAATACTTTCCGCTGTCCTAAACTAAGGCCGGGGAAGAAGAAGGCGAGCATATCTTCTAAATTAATCATACTCAAATCAGCCCTTCCTGGGGCGGGGTATTGTCTGTCCCGATAAATAGATAATTCCAGGAGTAATAAATAGGAGTAAATTAAATAAAGTATTGATATAATTGGAATTGCAGAAGCAAATACCTATTTACTAAAAAAAAGAAAAAGTATCTAATCGAAAGAACTCATTTTCTTTTTTAGGATTAAACAAAAGGGTTCGCAAATAAAAGCGCTAGTGCCACAACTAGTCCATAAATTGTTAAAGCTTCCATAAAAGCTAGACTAAGCAATAAAGTACCTCGTATTTTACCTTCTGCTTCTGGCTGTCTCGCAATACCTTCTACAGCTTGTCCTGCAGCAGTACCTTGACCAACTCCAGGCCCAATAGAAGCAAGCCCTACAGCCAATCCAGCAGCAATAACAGAAGCAGCAGCAATTAGTGGATTCATGGTGAGTTCCTCGTGTCAAAAAAAAGAAATGGTTAAGGATACAATCAACCAACAAATTCTTACTTCTAACCTCTATTGGGGAGAAGTAACTAAAAAGTACAAATTGAAATGATAATGTGAATTGTCCGAACTACTTCAGAGGTTTGTGTAAATCCATAGAATTCTCATTATTCTATTTCTCTTTCTTTCCAACCAACCGCTCTTTCATTCCATCCTTCTTTCTTTACTCTTCGATATCTTTGAGTTTCTATTTTTCCCCTATCATCTAATCCATAAAAAAAGACGAAATGGAGAAAGAACCCTTCTTAGGAATATATAATATCCTAATATACATTTGTTTCTTCTATTTTGTTTGCGTAGTTTCTCATTTTCTATTGAATCGGATTCTAAAATCATTGCTTAAAGCGGAAACCCGTCCAAAAAAAGACTCGACTTATAGACATTAAGGATCTAGTATAGATCTAACCTGACTCCACTTAATGCATATATACGTTGCCCGTAATATAGTTTATTTCTTTTCCTACAACTCTAGTCCAACCAAGTGGATTATCTGGAATTCAGCTAAGCTGAAAAAATACTCTTTCCAAAACTAGTCAATTCAATGATGACCCTCCATGGATTCACCTATATAGGCTGCGGCTAATGTTGCAAAAATAAGAGCTTGAATACCGCTTGTAAATAATCCAAGAAACATGACCGGTATGGGGACTACTAAGGGGACTAAAGAAACAAGAACAACAACGACTAATTCATCTGCCAATATATTCCCGAAAAGTCGAAAGCTAAGCGATAATGGTTTTGTGAAATCTTCTAGAATGTTAATTGGTAAAAGGATTGGAGTTGGTTTAATATATTTCTCGAAATAACTCAATCCTTTTTTGCTAAGACCGGCATAAAAATATGCCGCTGACGTAAGTAAAGCTAAAGCAACAGTAGTATTTATATCATTCGTGGGCGCTGCTAATTCCCCATGGGGTAACTCTATAATTTTCCAAGGTAAAAGAGCCCCCGACCAATTCGAAACAAAAATAAAAAGGAACATAGTTCCAATAAAGGGAACCCAGGGACCATATTCTTCTCCAATCTGAGTTTTGCTCAAGTCTCGGATAAACTCAAGGACATATTCAAAGAAATTCTGACCGTCGGTCGGGATGGTTTGTGGATTCCGAACAGCTATGACAACTGAACCTAGCAAGATAGTAATTACGACCCAAGAAGTGATCAGTACTTGGGCATGAATTTGGAAACCTCCTATTTGCCAATAGAAGTGTTGGCCTACTTCTACACCTGATATATCGTATAACCCCTTGAGTGTTTTAATGGAACAAGGTATAATATTCATATTGTCCTCTGATAAAAATTGAACTTCAAAAAGCAATTCTTTTGATTCAACCATCTCTTTCTCAACTCAGCAACTTGAAGTTTTAATCTTATATTTAGGATACCAAGAAAGCACATCAGATCATAATATATATCAATACCCTCTAATATATATCAATATTCCCCTTCTTTTATCTATGCAAAAAAAAGAATAGTAAGTGACCCCATAAATCTATGCAGTTACCCAAGAATTAACTATTCTTCTTAATCAACGATTTCTTATATAGAGAGAACGGCCCTCACAAATTGCAAATACTAATTTGTTAAGAATCAATCGAATTGAAGTCATAGTGTCATCATTAGCTGGAATCGATATATTTGCGAGATCTGGGTCACAATTTGTATCGACTAAAGAAATAGTAGGAATCCCCAAAATGGCACATTCCCGAAGAGCTATATACTCTTTTTGCTGATCAAGGACGATCACAATGTCTGGCAACCTCGTCATATATTTGATCCCGCCGAGATATCTTTGCAAGGTAGATAATTTTCTCTTCAATATTGCCACATCTCTTTTTGGGAGATGGTGGAATTTTCCCATCTTTTCTTCTGCTCTTAAGTCTCTAAATTGAGAAAGTCTAGTTTTCGTAATCGACCAATTCGTTAACATACCACTGAACCACTTTTTATTAACATAATGACAACGAGCCCTTATTGCAGCTGATGCTACTAAATCCGCTGCTCTTTTTTTGGTACCAACAATTAAAAAACTTTTTCCCTGACTTGCTGCATCAAAAACTAAATCACAAGCTTCTGATAAAAAACGAGCCGTTCTAGCGAGATTTGTAATATGAGTACCTTTACGCTTTGCCGAAATGTAAGGGGCCATTTTAGGATTCCATTTCTTAATACCATGACCAAAATGAACTCCCGCTTCTATCATCTCTTTCAAATTGATGTTCCAATATCTTCTTGTCATTTTTTCCACACTTCCTTTTTATTTATTTTTTTTTGATCCTACCATTCCATTACGGAATTTATTTCTTTTTGAAGATTAAGAAAGAGCCGAAATAGCTTGAAATAAATAAAAAATGTTCCAAGGGAACCTTCTACTGAGAGTTGGCCATTGATAGAAGGTATAAACATAACCTTAATGAATTAACTGACTTCTTTTACTTATTAAAATAAAAATCTAAAATTTAACCTGTTAGTGTTCTAAGTTCAAAAGTCTAGTAAAGTAAAAAAATCTGCTTTATGGATCCTTAAATCGTATAAATGGGGTTAAATGGGGGTTGTGATGTCTCATAGAAATTGTTTGTTACGTCAGAATCAGAAGAAACTAATTCTGTATGGAGAAACAAAAAATCTTTCATTTCCGACGTGAATAGATTTTTTTTTTGAATTTCGAAATAAAGGTTCTTGTCTTGTGGGGAACGATGCACAAATTTTTGGAATCCTGTACCAACAGGTATAATCCCCCCCAGAACTACGTTTTCTTTCAGACCTTTCAACCAATCAATGCGACCTCGTAGTGCAGCTTTTGCTAAAACTCGAGCAGTTTCTTGAAAACTTGCTTCAGATATGAAACTTTGGGTATTCAGGGAAGCCCTTGTTATTCCCAATAAGATTGCCCGATAATAGATCGATTCATCCAAAGCTCGCCCTGCTCGTTCCGCTCGCAATAGTCCAATTAATTCCCCCGGTAAAAAAACATTAGACATTCCGTCTTCGGAAACCCGCACTTTTGATGTTACTTGGCGTATAATAATCTCTATATGTCTATTATGGATCTGTACCCCTTGGGAGCGATAAACCTTTTGGATTTTATTAACCAAAGAGATACGACTTTGGGCTATGGTTAGCTCAGCTCCAATCAAGAATCCCCAGGGGACTCCAAGAATTCTTGGTATACGCTCATTCCAATCCTCAATTCTCCTTTCAAGATTCGGGGATAGTGAATCAATTGAACGCGCTTCAAAGATTTGTTCTACTTTTGGAAGACCTTGCGTTATGTCACTAGATCTCGATTTTTCATATATAAACGTAACTAACCTATCTCCTTTGTAAAGGATTTCTCCATAATGACCATTAATAGTTGCTCCTGTAGTAGCCAAATAAGGCTTAGCTGCTCTTATAACAAAGGAATCTATATTAACAATGAAAATTTGACCAGATTTTTTTATGGGCGATTTAAATAGACATACATTTTCACAAATAAATTGGCCAAGGTGAATTATTGCCGATGTCTCCTTCCAAGAATCATGATGGAGAAAGTGGCAATTCAAATGGAATGGATCCAACACGATGTTACTATCGAAATTAGAAATCCTTTGATTTTCATCTATTAAAGAGTATTTAAGTCCTTCAAGTACTTGGAAGGTTTGTTTCAAATTGTCAAGGAACAGATATTTTTTTAACAGGGTCTGGTTATACGTTAGTAAATAGTAAGATGAAAAAAAATTCGATATACTAGGTACAATAGCCCCTAAGGGACCAAAAATCTCTTGAATAGGAATTCTAGGATTCGATTCTTTTATCGCATTAGGATGTTTTAAATTCTTGAATAAACCAATTCGAGAGCAGTTGGATGCCGACAAAATCATCAAAGATTGGTATTTCTTATTTCGATTCAACAAGGTGCCAATAGCTTCTTGATGTTGGCTAAGTGATTCAATCTTCGTTTTGGAATAAAAGGAATTCATATTGGCGCGATCTAACCTATTATGGGGAATCGGTCCTGCACTTGTCCTATCATACCTTCTTCGTGTATACGAAATAGTGGACTTAACTAACTCAATTCTTAGAAAATTGCGAATAAGATTATTCGCTCTTACCTCAACAAGAGAAGCACGAACCTCCTCTTTTTCTTCTTGTTCCCAATTCACTACTAAGCAAGTTCTAACAAATTGACTATTCGTGTGATAAATTCTTTGAGTTAACTTGCTATTTTCATGAGAAATGAAATTGACAAGTCGAAGTTGGAGATTATCTTCTTCTTGCAAGAGATCCCGCGGGAAAAGTGTTGCTAAATTTCTCCCTTCGTTCATTTCATATGCGACTGCAGGGCGAACCGAAACAAAATACTTTTCCTTGCTCTTGAGAATTTTTTTCCGTTGAACATAGACCCAATTTTTCCTTTTTTTTGATTCCTTAGAATCTTTTTTTTTCCTTTCTGGTGGTATCAAACAGGCACCTAATGTCTTATCTGCCTCTTCAGGAAAATGAATATCTCCGGAAAATATTTTGAGTTCCGTATGGCTTTTTTTTCGCTTCACTCGGACCAGTCCACCTAGTTGACTTCTTGTATTTTTTGTGAGTTGTGTATCCACTCCAATAATACTATTGTCAAGTACCTTTAGGGATGAAGATCTCGGCAAGATATGTAGTTCTTGACGAATGAAAAAAAACCGATCTACTTCTTTTTGGTATTTTAGACTAAATTCTTTTGTTCCTCGATGCTCAATCAAACCCTCCTTTTTTAAGATGGAATCTTCCTCTGGGCTCTCATATTCGTCTTCTGAGTCTTCTTCTGAGTCTTCCTCTAAAGTCCCATATTTGTCCTCTGAGCCTTCCCCCAGGTTCCCATATTCGTCTTCTGATCCTTCCTCTAGAGTTCCATATTCGTCCTCTTGGGTCCTATATTTGCTCTCTGGGCTCCCATATTCGTCTTCTGAGTCTTTCTCTCGAGTCCTATATTCGTTCTCTGGGCTCCCATATTCGTTTTCTAGGGTTTCATATTCGTCCTCTAGAATCCCATATTTATCTTCTTCTAGGGTTTCATATTCGTCCGCTGAATCTTCCTCTCGAGTCCTATATTCGTCCTCTAGGGTCCTATATCTAAATTTAACAATTCCTGAACCCTTTTTATCTTTTCTGTAGCGTGGATCGTCAAAATAAGCAAAAATAGTATTTCTACGTAAAACACCTTTAAAGGGTATTTCAATCGAAATCCGCAAACAAGATATAAGTTCTTTCTCTTGTTCTTGATGATATTGTAATGAAATGACGAACCTATTTCTTCGCTTTTTCGCCAACAAATCCGAATTATTTTGAAAAATAGAAGGATAGATAAAATTCCAATGGCCGTTGGACATGATTCGATCCGGCGTTGAATAATCAAGAATTTCCCTATCTTTTTTATCAAAAGTATCCAACAGTCTATGTCTTACTTGATCATTAGCCATTGAGAGGTCAAATGTATATCTTCCATCAACAGAAAAAGAATAAGTATTCATTTGATCTTGATCCTTGTGGAGCGAAAAAGACGCTATACTGGATCTGCACATACTTACTGACAATATCCATAAATGGCTTGTTTTTGGTAATCGACGAAGATTACCATATTGATATTCGGGCGCATGGTAAACATCAGTACTCCAGTGCATTTCGCCATCTGATTCGGAATAAATATGCTTTTGTACCCTTTCTTTAAAATGTAAAGTGGACGTTCCGGCACGAATCTCCGCAATTACTTGTTCGGATTTTACATATTGATCATTTTGCACTAGAATCAAGCTTTTTGAGGGAATATTCACACTATATAGAATATCCTGACTCTGAATAGTTACATGCAAGTCTATATAACATAGAAAAGCAGGCTGTCCATGACGGGTACGTGTGGGGTGAACCAAATTCTCATTGAATTGGATTTTTCCATTCGAAGGGGATCGTACAAGGTCGGCAGTACCCCCTGTGAATACTCCGCCAGTATGAAACGTTCTTAATGTTAGTTGAGTCCCTGGCTCCCCGATTGATTGACCCGCAATAATACCTACGGCTTCTCCCAATTCGACCAGATCACTATGAGTAGGACTCCGACCATAACATAATTGACAGATCCAAGAAGTGCTCCGGCAAGTAAAGGGGGTTCTAATATATATGGGTTGTGCTCGAAATGGTTGTGCTCGAAAGGCAGTTATGAATCGATTAACTAATCCAATTCCAATATCTTGATTTCGAGCGGCAATGCATCGTGAACCGATATATATATCGTCTGCTAATACACGACCTATTAGTGTTTGGACAAAAAGTTTTTCCGTCATCCCATTTTGAGGACTCACAGAAATACCTCGGATAGTACCACAATCTCGTCTACGCACAATAATATGTTGAACTACTTCAACAAGTCTACGTGTAAGATATCCAGCATCTGCTGTTCGTACAGCAGTATCTACAACCCCTTTGCGGGCTCCATAGCAGGAAATTATATATTCTGTCAAAGAAAGCCCCTCGCGTAAATTGCTTTGAATAGGTAAATCAATCATTTGTCCTTGAGGATCCGCCATTAAGCCTCTCATACCTACTAATTGGTGTACCTGAGATGCATTTCCTCTGGCTCCTGAAAAAGACATTAGATAGACAGGATTAGAAGGATCCGTTATCCGAAAATTCGAATTCATTTCTTGTTTCAAATATTCACTTGTAGCATACCATATCTCAACGGATTGGCGTAATTTTTCTACCGCGTGTACAGCCCCATAATAATAGTGTTTCTCCAAAAGAAAACTCTGTTGTTCCGCGTCTTGGACTAACCATCCCTTAGAGGGTATTGTTAAAAGATCCTCGATTCCTAAAGAAATCGATGTAGTAGTGGCTTGATGGAAACCCAGAGTCTTTAGTTGATCCAGTATATGGGATGTATATCCCATTCCGAAATGATCTATTAATCTGCTAATAAGTCGTTTCATACCAGTTCCGTCTATCTCTTTATTATGAAAGACCAGATTGGCCCGTTCCGCCATACATAAGTACCCCCTTTTTGGCTGAGTAGGATTCGACAATTACTGAGTAGGATTCGACAATGGGCCTGAGTCAGTGATTCGAAAATTAAATAAACTTCCTTTCCTCAATCTGGATTCGCGCGGCAAAAATGATGGTACTAGGGAAATCGGAATGCCCCTCGAAAGGGGCATCGCCGAATCTAACTTCCTTGTTTAGATCGTGTATGAATAGGCCTGACTAAATCCTTGTATGGCTTCCTCTATTTCTCTATAAAAAGAAATATGACCAAGAGTGGTTCGAATGTATATAGAACGGATTTCTTTTTTTCTATTTCCCACTATTAGATAGTGGGCATAAATCTCATGATAAGTCCCCAAAGATTCATATTGAACTTCAATCGGAACTTCTCTTGACCCAATGACGCGTTGATCTAGTTTCCATTGTAGCCACAAGGGACTGTCTAAACTGATTAGTTTCTGTCTATAAGCTCCCAGTGCATCATAAGAACTAGAAAAAAGGGGTTCTTTATCTTTCGTATACTTATAATTATTATTATTGTAATTTACTTTTTCAGTTGGAAAGTTTCCGCAACTATTATGCCTATTTGCACAAATACCTCGACGGTTTCCAATCGTTAATACATAAAGTCCGATAAGCATGTCTTGGGTTGGTACGCAAATAGGATCCCCAATAGCAGGAGATAAGAGATTCATATGAGAAAACATGAGTAAACGAGCTTCTGCCTGAGCTTCCAAGGATAAAGGTAGATGAACAGCCATTTGATCCCCATCAAAGTCCGCATTAAAACCCTTACACACTAATGGGTGTAAAGAAATAGTACGCCCCTCTACTAAAGTGGGTTGGAAGGCCTGTATGCCTAATCTATGCAGGGTAGGTGCTCTATTTAACAGTACAGGATGTCCCCGCATAACTTCTTGAAGTATTTCCCATACAATGGGTTCCTTTTCCCAAATTTTCCTTTTAGCAATCCTGACATTAGAAGTAGCGCGTTTCGTGATTAAATCGCGAATTACAAATAGCTGAAAAAGCTTTATTGCTATCTCTAGAGGTAATCCACATTGATGTAATGAAAGCGAAGGACCCACAACAATGACAGAACGCCCCGAGTAATCAACCCGTTTCCCCAGCAGAGTCTCGCGAAACCTTCCCTCTTTACCTTCAATTACGTCTGAGAGTGATTTGTATACTTTATTGTGACCATCCCTTATTGGTTGCCCGCGGGACCCACTATCAAGAAGTGTATCCACGGCTTCTTGTACCAATTTTTCCTGGCACATTACTAAATCTGCTGGCGCTAATTCACTTCTTTTTAATAGATAGGCAAGGTTGTTGTTCCGACGGATAACTCTCTTATAAAGTTCATTAATGTCCGAAGTCACTACTTTATCCCCAGACCTATAAACAATGGGTCTCAATTCGGGAGGAAGAACCGGTAATAAGCACAAAACCATCCATTCTGGTTCTACATTTGTTTGAATAAAATGTTTCGCCAATTGCATGCGTCTAATCAAAAAAACTTTTCTTATTCGTCTTTTTCTATCTTCCCATTCATCTCCACTATACCCCTCGTCTTCTAATTCCTTCCATTCGACCAAAGAATTCTCTATAATAATTCGCAAATCCAAATCTGCTAATTGTTCTCTAATAGCACCTGCTCCTGTCGCAATTTCCCGATTTCGAAATGTTGCAAAGCCTGGGGTAGAAAAAAAGGGAGAAATGCTGTGGTTACAGGATAAAATTTCCTCTTCGAATAAACCTCGTAATCGTAAGAAAGTAGGTTTTTTAGTGCTGGGCCTAGCAAAAGAGAAATCGCCATATACTAGGCCCTCCAACTTCTTAAGAGGTTTATCTAAAAGATTCGCGATATAACTAGGAAGACCTTTCAAATACCACACATGAGTCACGGAACATGCGAGTTTGATGTATCCCATTTGATATCTTCGTATCCGAGAATCCACAAATTCTACCCCGCATTTTTGGCAAAATCTTTCGTCTTCGTTTTCCGCTCTGCTCGCTCGAGAATTTCCACAAGCGCAAATTCCACTTTTTATGGGTCCAAAGATTCTTTCGCAAAACAATCCATCTTTTTCTGGTTTATCGGTTTTATAATGAAAAGTAGAGGGCCTTGTGACTTCGCCAACGACTTCTCCATTAGGTAGGTTTTTGTTAGCCCAAGCCCTTATTTGTTGAGGGGAAACGAGTCCAATTTGAAGTTGTTGATGTTTATATTGGTCAATCATAAAATAGAAATAAGAAAAGAATTTATATTTATTCCGATCAAACTTCCTCCCTATTAACCTGGAAGTTCTTCTCAGATACAAGGAAATGATTCAGTTCTAGAGCCAAAGATCGTAGTTCTCGAACGAGGACTCGAAAAGATTCTGGAGGATCCTCGTGATTAGGTATTCTTTTTCCCCAGATCGTAGCATTAAGTATTTCTTGGCGAGCTATAAGATGGTCAGATTTATAAGTAAGTATCTCTTGTAAAATATGAGCAACACCAAATCCTTCTAAAGCCCAAACTTCCATTTCTCCTACTCGTTGTCCCCCTTGCTTGGCTCGTCCTCTAACGGGTTGTTGTGTAACAAGTGAGTAGGGCCCAGTAGAACGCCCATGAATTTTCTCATCAACTTGATGAATTAATTTTAAGATATACGACTTCCCTATTAGAACAGGTTGTTCGAAGGGATCTCCTGTTCTTCCATCAAATATTCTGCTTTTTCCCGGGTACTCGGGTTCAAATACCCATGGATTTTTTGTTTGTTTACTGGCTTCATATAATTCTGAAAATACAAGTTTTCTTGAAGCCTCTTGCTCATATCTCTCATCAAAAGGTGCTATTCTATAATGTTTCTTTAGCAGATCCCCCGCTAATCCGAGCGAGCTTTCAAATATTTGTCCCACATTCATTCGGGAGGGTACTCCTAAGGGATTGAAGACCATATCAACAGGTGTTCCATCTTGCAAATAGGGCATATCTTGCCTAGGCAAAATTTTGGAAATGATCCCCTTATTCCCATGTCTTCCGGCTACTTTATCCCCTACTTTGATTTCACGTTTTTGTAAAATATATACACGAACCATTATGTCGAGGGGGTCCCTCTGGATCCATTTCACATCGATAACGCGCCCTCTTCCACCTATAGGTAATTTGAGAGAAGTTTCTTTTGAAGTAGATACCTCAAGGCCAAATATCGCCCGTAATAATCCAGCTTCCGCAATATACGACGATTCGCTCGCTATCTGAGGTGTTAATTTACCTACTAAAATATCGCCAGTTTCTACCCAAGATCCCAACCTAACAACTCCATTTCTGTCCAAATTGCGGAGTAAATGTTCTTCTAGATGTGGTATTTCTTTAGTGATTTTTTCAGCGGAGCCTTGGCTTGTCGTATCCGTCTGAATTTCATATTTCCGGATGTGAAAAGAGGTGTAAATATCCTCATATACCAAACGTTCGCTTATTAGTACTGCGTCTTCAAAATTGTAACCTTCCCATGGCATATAAGCTACTAATACGTTTTTTCCTAAAGCAAGTTCCCCCCCAACTGTAGCAGCTCCCTCTGCTAAAATTTGTCCTTTTTTAATGGATTTACCCCGCGGAACCCGAGGTTTTTGGTGCATACAAGTATTTTTGTTAGAGCGCCGGTGGTTAACTAAAGGAATACTTATAGTCTTCCCACTACTTGATAAAAGGATCTTATGACTATCAGTAGAAATGATCTTTCCCTCGCGTTCGGCTATAACGGAAACCCTCGAATCTAGAGCTGTTTGGCGTTCCAATCCAGTTCCAACAATGCACTTCTCGGACTTAGAAAGCGGAACTGCTTGGCGCTGCATATTAGAACTCATTAAAGCCCGATTCGCATCATTGTGCTCAATAAAAGGAATGAGAGAACCTCCAATAGAAAAATATTGGAAAGGAAAAATACTTCTAACATGAACCTGTTCCCATGCAATAGTCAGGAATTCTTGACGGTATCTAGCTGGAACAACCTGCTCTTCCTGAATACCCTGATTCAAGGACAAAGAATTTCCCGCTGCTATCATATAATATTCATCTCTATTTGGTGATAGATAAACCACCTGTCTCTCTTTTTTTTCTTTTGCTTTCTCAGCAGATATTTCATAAAAAGGACTCTCTATGGATCCCCACAAGTGATCAATTCTCGCATGAATAGCTAAGGATCCTGTAAGTCCAACATTGATTCCTTCGGACGTGTCAATTGGACAAATACGCCCATAGTGACTCGGATGAATATCTCGGCTCCGAAAACTTGCAGTTCTCCCCGTCAACCCTCCAGGACCCAAACAACTCACTTTTCGCCCATGAACAGTTTGTGTCAATGGATTTGTTTGATCAAAAACTTGAGATAAGGGATATGTGCCAAAAAAGGTCTCATAAGTAGTTATTAATAAAATCGAAGTTGAAGTTGGAGTTACCAAAGTTTGGGGAGTCGGTTTCGATTGACGTATGAATACTCTACGGATAGTTTTTTGAACCGCATGTTGTAAACGGCCAAGAGCCAGTCCGAATTGATCTTGTAACAGATCCGCAACCGAACGAATACGTTTATTTTTCAAGTGATTCATATCGTCATCGTCAAGTATACCCGTTCCAAATTTCATTCCAATCAAATGATCCGTAGCGGCCAATACATCTCGTGGTAACAAGAATGTATTGTTCTGAGGTATATCAAGATTTAGTCTCCGATTCATATTTCGTCGACCAATCCTTCCTAATTCACATTTTTGTTGAAAAAATTTCTTTTGTAATTCCTCACATAAGGACTCCGAAAATACCAGGTCCCCACCTACACACGCAAATTGTTGATAAAACTCCAAAATCGCTTTTTCTTTTGACTCAATCCTCTTCTTCTCCTTAGCATTCGGGAAAGACAAGAAAATTTCAGGGTAGGAAACATTATCTAGAATTTCTTTTAGATTCGAACCCATAGCTGATGATAGAATTAGAATAGATATCTTTTGTTTTCTACTCACCCGGGCCCATATCCTTTCTTTTTTATCAATTGCTAATTCCGATCTTCCTCCCCAATCTGATATTATAGTCCCGGTGTAGATAGAAATTCCCTTATGGTCTAATTCCGAGCGGTAGTAAATACCAGGACTTAGCAATATTTGATTGATCACAATCCGGTATATTCCATTTATTATAAAGGTTCCTAAGGAATTCATTATAGGAATGTTTCCAATAGAAATGGTTTGTTTTTGCACATCGAAACCAAAAATTAATCTCGCCGATACATATAATTCGGAAGAATAGGTGAGTGATTCATACACAGCATCCCTTTCTTTTATCGAGGGTTCTAGCAATTGATATCCTTTCGCAAATAATTGAAATGCAATTTCGTGATCTGGATCTTTAATTGTTGGAAACTTCTCAAGTTCTTCTGCCAAGCCTTGATTAATGAACCTACAAAATCCCTCGAATTGGATCTGACTAAATCCGGGTATTGTGGACATTCCCTGATTTCCATTCCGGAGCATCTTAATCTTAAGTTTCCTGTTTATCGAAGAAAAATTCCATTATCAGCTCACTCTTCATCAATCCCTACAGATCGATCTAGCAATCATGGAATCTATATTCTGTTTACTGAATCACATGAAATTCTAGGGAACTCCACATACGTATTTCATATATGTATTTCATACATATGAATAGAGACAATTTCGACGAAAGTTCGAGTTTGCCGAGGGTACAAATGGAATGAAAATGAATTGATAAAACATTCCTAGAAAAAAATTCTGCCACTTAGACTTTAGGATATTCGAATCAGATTAGCTGGCAAAGATTTCTCATTTTATCTCTTTTCTATGAAAGGGATAAAGCCTTAATATAATAATTTATAAGCACTAGAAAGTTTTACTTTAGTTCGATTTAGAATAGCGCACTTAGTTTAATTTCAAAAATAATTTGAGGGTTCTTTTTTGTTTCTGTAGTAGATGCCAATCTAGTTTTCCACCTTTCCACATATCCCTGTTTTTATCGTAATTTTACTTGGGTAGGCCAAGATGGTCAGGTTATATTTTTTATCAGAATATCAGAGCAAATTTCTTTTTTTTTATTCAAGATATTTAATGCTTTGAAAAATTAAAGCACAATTCCCCATAGAGATATGTACATAAGGGGGATCCTTGGATAATAATGCTGTTCGAACCTGGAGTTTACCTATACACGGATTAGGCATAAAGCCATAATATTTTATTATGCCATTAAAAGGAAGGGGGGCGGAGAATACCAATTTAAGAGTCGTTTACTAGTGCAATTCAAAAAAAGGGAATTCTAGTTAATGGTTCCAATTTGTTCGGAATTTTGCAGCTTGTGACTAGAAATCCACTTTTTCTCCTTTTTCTTTTTCATCTCAATAGAAAAACAGGAAGTTTTCTAGTGTTAGCAATGTATGTTTTAAGATAGAATAGAATCCATCGAGGAGAATAATCGAAACCGGATCCAAAAAAAGCAGCAATATATTTTTTAAAAAAGATTGGAAAAAAAATTAAGTAGAATTAGATTGAAGATAAAAGAAAGGGGGTTTTCGTAAGAAAACGTGGATGAATACTTGCTCTTTTCTCGATTTTCGATCGGATTTTTTGGCGGCATGGCCAAGCGGTAAGGCAGGGGACTGCAAATCCTTTATCCCCAGTTCAAATCTGGGTGCCGCCTGATCAATAAAAAACTTAGGCTTTTATAGTACTGATCGAACTCGAGAAAGTTGTTCTATCCTCAACCTAGGGTTTATTTTTCCAGTAGTGGCCCAAACCGCTACCAATAGGGATGAGGTAGCGTTTTCTTTATATTAAATTCAGTTGAATTGGTTTTTAATTGATTTTATTCGCGAATTTAAAACTACGAGGCCAAGATAAATCTTGGTATCCAAACCAAAGAAAGGGCCCCAAGGGGCATTCTTTTTTCAATCTAAAATTGAAGAAGGGACTCCACGAAGGAATATCAAGACTTCCTAAATTATCATATATTTTTTTATCGTACATTTTATGTTACCCACATGCCCTAAAGTAAGGGCTACTAATTCTATCGAGAATCAGATTAAATAGGCCGATCAAAACTCAATTTCGGAGTTGTGGATAAAGTCTCTTCATTCTTTCATAGAATGATAGAAAGCGGGGGGGAGGCTGTAGGGTTTAGGTCAAAAATAAACATAGGTTAGGTAAGGTAGGTTTCCAATAAATATTTATCTATCCTAATTTTATGGTATATTCGGGCGTCCTTTGCTAAAAAAAAGAGTAACAAAAGGAATAAAAAATCTTCCTATTCCCACTTCTTCTATTCAGAACACCATTCCCGCACTCTTTTTTACGGAAAAGAAAAGAAAGGGCTATGTATCATATTTATACTTAACGCTCTCTAATTCTACTAAAATTCCTATAAGAATTTGTTAGGAGTAAATTTTTTGAACCGATCATCCATAGCCTTAGGGCGGAATCTCTTTTTGACTCTGTACCCTTGATTCCACTATGATTATTGATCAATATTAGAATAATTCCTTAATAGAATTAGGAGACATAATTTAGATGGATATAGTAAGTCTCGCTTGGGCTGCTTTAATGGTAGTCTTTACATTTTCTCTTTCACTAGTAGTATGGGGGAGGAGTGGACTTTAGGGATACTCCTAATTGATTGAGTAATCGAATTGTTGTACCAACTCTTTTCTTTAATTGATCGTTTTGTATTAATCATTTTGCCAAGCGTTATTCTTTACTCTTTTTCTTTAGTTTTCTTTCACTCCTGTAAGAAACTCTTGTATTGTAAGAAAGGGTCATTATATTCTACTATAATAGAAATAGAAAGAGCCATTACAGCAATTCATAATTTCTACTAGAAATGATGAAGGGTTAAAAAAGTTCTATACATAAGAAAATTAGACTTTCTTCCACGGAGCTATTCACAACATATCACACATTTTCCATTTGTTTTAAACTCTTTCCTTATCCTTATTCTTAGAATAAAATTTCTGCTCTTTTGAATCATCTCGCAGCATATTTAAACACGAAAGATTCGCTGGTTTTTTCTTTTTACTAGAAATCTATTCTCATATTATTTTTATCTCCCTCCATGGATTCTTTGGTCAAGAATTGTCTTCGATTTTTTTATTTTGACTTGATTGAAATTAAGTGGATGCAGTGAAAAAAAAATGGAATTCGAATACTATTTCAATCTAGTAATCTATTCTATGTAGATTCAAGATAATATAATAGAAAGACTCTAAAGTGTCGTAGAAAAAACTATATGTAGTTCTTTCTACCACACTTTAAGATTCCAACGAGATCCTTTCATTTAAGACTTGGATTTTTTTTTATTTAATCCCTTTTTCATTTCTTCAATGATTAATTGGAATTCCAATTAATCATTTTGGCTGACTGTTTTTACATAAATAATAAGTAAAAAGGCAGTAGGAACTAGAATGAACAGTGCAGTAGCAATAAATGCGAGAATATTGACTTCCATAACCTCTTTATTTTTTTTTCACAATAACTCGGGATGTAATCCCATGGAGAGGAAAAAGGGGTATCCTGTAAATTCAAGGGGAGGACTTGCATTCTGATAATACTGAATCAATTCAATATTATGAATATCAGCTCTATCAAATCAATTCATAGTTGAGAGTGGAATAGTATAACATAGGAAGATCCTCTATTCATACTAAGACCAAAATGGGTTTTTTGATTGAATTAGGAGTTCCCTCTTTTTTTAATCCTTTTCTACTTTTTTTTCTATATATATAACCCACGATCGTTACTTAATCTTATCCAATTTCCCTTCCTTTTTCTTTTAGTTATAAATACAATTATGTATGTATGTATGTATTATACGACCAACTTTCTATGGAGTCACATAGACATCCAAATAAGCAGTAGAAGTGAGATGGAGAAACGAGGGCTTAAATAAAAAAAGGAATACGATTTATGTATGGATTCCGGTAAAATACAGGTACTCTCTTTCATAAGAGTTGAATAGGAAGGTAAGATAAGGATGGTATCATCATAAAGTATAGAGTAATAACCTAAATTATACTAATCCACATATCATATGTGTGTCTTTCTTTATCGATGGGGAGTAAAGTGAAGTAAGGGTGCCTCATGGATACATGGAAAAAGAAAAGATGAATTTCTCTATTCATTGACCCCTAGTTCGGGACTGACGGGGCTCGAACCCGCAGCTTCCGCCTTGACAGGGCGGTGCTCTGACCAATTGAACTACAATCCCCGCGGGGTGTATGGCATACCTATTCTTAAATAGAACCATAAGAAGATTTTATTCGTCTGTTGTACTCTAAGAAATAGAGGAATCATATACTACATACCCACATATTATATGTGGGTATAGTGAGAGTGACATAACTAGTATGTCGTGATTTTTTATCACTAAAAATGGATGATAATCTATCTTTCAATAAGAAAAATTCTTTTGTTTGTAAGATTTAAGGAATGAGAGAGATAGGGATTAGAAAGAAATTTCCCCCCTTTTTCTTTATCTTTTATTTCTATGATCAGACATTTTATGGAAGAAAAACAAATGGATTTAGTTCATATTCACGAAGCCCTAGATTTTTGGGCCGAGCTGGATTTGAACCAGCGTAGACATATTGTCAACGAATTTACAGTCCGTCCCCATTAACCACTCGGGCATCGACCCAGGAAGAATTTATTCTAGGGTTTTTGATAATCTATTCTATGATTAACCTCCTTTCATAATACTCCCTACCCCCAGGGGAAGTCGAATCCCCGCTGCCTCCTTGAAAGAGAGATGTCCTGAACCACTAGACGATAGGGGCATCACTAGACGATAGAGCCATATACCACCGCTCGTGATTATACTATAATTATAGTATGAGCAGTTTTTTGGAATTGTCAATATACTCGAAGGGTATAACTAGATCCAAAGCAAAAAGCTTTTCCTACTTTTTGGTTATGCTTTCATAGGATTTTTTTTAGTTGATGGTTTGATTAATTCATGGATCATCCCGCACTTTTTAGGGAAATTCTTTTAAAGGGCATAGAATAAGAATAGATTACTAAAAGGGATTCTGGATTAGTTCAGTACAGGTAGTTATTTGATTGATCTAAGAGGAAAAAGATTCCCATTTTATTTCTTTTTGCAATTTACACTCCGTGCTTCATTTAGTGTTCAAACCAAAAATGCATGTATCCCCCACTAAGTCAGAAAATTTAATAACAAAGAAAAAAAGTAAATCAATTTAGTAGAAAAGTATTCTATCAGATTCGAACCGATGACTTACGTCTTACCACGGCAGTACTCTACCACTAACTTAAAAGCCCTTTATCGGATTTGAACCGATGACTTATGCCTTACCATGGCATTACTCTACCACTGAGTTAAAAGGGCTTTTTTAATTTAAAAATGAGCCACTTTGATTTCCCACTATGGGTCTACTGCATTATGTACATAATATATGTATATATATAGAGAGATTTAAATGGAGATTATATATATACATATATATAAGTTTATTCATGGCGAGGTTCAAAATCTTGAGAAAATCAAGAAAAAATTTAATATTCTCTCGTATCACTTGCACAAACCAAAGTAGAGGTCTTTTTTTTTTATTATATAAAAAAATAAGTGAAGAGAGAGTTGACACAATAAAAAATTTTATTAGTATCCGATATACTTGAACTTGAAGAGGGTAAGTATGTAAATACGATCTCGGACGACTCACCAAACCAAAGTCCAGAAGTTCTTTTTTTTAGAAGAGGAGAACCATTATGTATCAATTGTTGAAGCGATTTTCAACAGGCACCCCTTTCCCTTGGAAAGCGGGCACTTTAAGATTCTCCAAGGATGCTGGTGGGTGTATTTTCCATAAACTATGTTGGAGTTTTATCAATAATTTTCTTGTAATAAAGTAGGCAGTAGAATTTATACTGCAGAGTTTAAAAAAAAGTATAAAAAATCTTCTACAGCCTGCCCAACAAAAAAATAAAAAACCATACCCTAATAGCTAACTCCTCTTGGTTCAGGGTTTTCCGTTTCCGAAGACTAGGAAAAAGGGGGATTTTGGAACCCTAAAGATTCAATGGTATATGGATATGGAAAATATAAGATTCCCGATCCTAGCGGGGAAAAGGAAGGGAACAGATACCCAATATGATTCTTGGGAGGAACATTTGGTAATGGTCTTGATCCTCTATGCTCTTTTTTATGTGTTCTTAGTTCTATTGATGTTCTTTGATTCTTTTAAATAAGAATCTAATAAGCTAGAATTGAGTGAGTGGAAAAAGGAGAGAGAGGAAATTGGTAAATGGAGAGAATCGACTAACCAGAGACTTTTAGGATCTTCTTTACATCAGTTAAATCCTGACCAAAATTTCTCTGGTAAGGATTTACCTAATTACGTCAGGTAAATCTGTCGGTCCTGTCCTTTTTTCTCTTTAAGTTGCGACTCTTTGTTTCTTGCTTCTATCAAGCCATAGGTAAAGTCTGTGATGAATTTTTTTTCAATTAATCTCACTTTTTCTCTACGGCTCGGACTTAATGATAAGTGGGGAAAGAAAACATCTTTCCCAATTTCTTTGTTCAATTCTGAACAAAAAAGGAAAAGAAAGGGATTTATGGGGACAGTCTTGCCCCCTATATCTTCTCGTTTATATTGTAGGAATAATAAAACTATTCCTTACAGCAATCTAGCACACTTACGCCCTCGCAAAGTAACTAATGATCATTGTAGTCGTAACCGTCGAATAGGATCCTAATCAAAATGCATACATTAGGTTGAGACGCTATCTAAATCCTAAAGGCTCGCGATTGAAGTAGAAGTGCCATGCCAGCCGCTCACTGTCATGAACCTTCTCCTTTTGATTCAATAAGGGGGAATTAGCCCCCCTTCTCGAATGGCAATCCTTGACAAAGGGTAACGTTGGTATCATAATCTACATGTAGCGGGTATAGTTTAGTGGTAAAAGTGTGATTCGTTCTATTAATAACTGAATTAGAAATGATATACTTAAGGCGTTCTTAAGTTTTTTCTATTCCGATGAAAACTTTAGTTCTTAATAAAGGATTTCATCCTTTTCCTCTCAATAGCATATTGAGGAATAATATACATTCTCGCGATTTGTATCCAAAGACTTATTGAAATTGTAGCTAAAATACAAATTTGATTAGGAGTACAGAGTCGCGAAGCATAATTTTGCATTGGATTAAGTATTCCAATTTTTAAAATATGAGTAAAGGATCTATGGATGAAGATACAAAAAAGTTTATTTCCAATCGTAACTAAATCTTCTTTTGTTAAAAAAGGAAATGGAAGCCAAATAGCTAAAAAATGGTAGTTTTGGTTTACTAGAACCATCAGCATATTGTTTCAGCTCGGTGGAAACCTAATTCTTTTCCTCAGGATCTCTTGAATGAAATTAGGGAACGAAGTAAGTAGATTAGATGGATTTAGATAGAATTTCTATTTCCTACTCTATAGGGATCATCTAGAAAGCGGAGAGCTTTGGTTCCATTCAAATAGAAAAGCTGACATAGATGTTAAGTGGTGAGAATATCCATAAAGGAGCCGAATGAAATCAAAATTTCATGTTCGGTTTTGAATTAGAGACGTTAAAAATAATCAACCAACGTCGACTATAACCCCTAGCCTTCCAAGCTAACGATGCGGGTTCGATTCCCGCTACCCGCTCCATTCTTTATAAAAGGAGTATTCTATTTGTCTAGCCATCGTAGAGGCCTGTATTCAACCTTTTTCGTCCACCAGTTCCCGGTATACTCCAGAGCGGAGTAGAGCAGTTTGGTAGCTCACGAGGCTCATAACCTTGAGGTCACGGGTTCGATTCCCGTCTCCGCACTTATTAGATAGATATGGTAGAGGGCTGGGTTGGGTGGCATCCAACCCTTTTTTATTGATTAGTTCCCGGCCCTAGAGGGAAAATCGAGCAGTTTCCGAAGTCACTTGCCTCCAAGAACGCTGAAGGCTCCTCCCTACCCTGCGGAAAAGAAATGAAAGAAAGGCACAGCCTACCTCCCTTCTATTTAAAAGCAGTTTGCCCGTTCGTTGT